AGAGAAAGAAAGAGAATAGTAGTAATTCTCTTATCCCATTCGGATAGATACCATCCTCATAATTATCCATGACTGTTTTTGTCTCTAGCATGACCACTTGATGAAATGTGGAGGAAAGTAGGGGAAATGGCCGATACTACTGGAAGGATTCCTCTTTGGCTGATAGGTACTGTAACTGGTATTCTTGTGATCGGTTTAATAGGTGTTTTCTTTTACGGTTCATATTCTGGGTTGGGTTCATCTCTCTAGTAATCGGATGAGCTGGGTTGTAGACATGAAAAAGTAAGAACTTAGCGGGTCCTTACCCTCCTTTGTCTGATTAGAGCGGAAAGGGCCCGCGGAGTTCTTACTCTTATAATGAGACTTTGATCTATTCCATAACCTACAAATTGGTTAGTTATCCAGTCAGCATAATCAAAATATTATATTTGTTTTGTAGAAATGACAAAAAGGATCCTTTGCTCTGATGTTTCAAACCACTCCATTCTTTTGTTTCTTAATGATGTTTGTGAACAATTGAATCTAGTGGTTGATTCATAGTCCCTGCCCTTCCCCCAAAATATTAACTGGAAGCAAGAAGAAAGAACGAATCAATCAATTTTATCTATAATCCAATATAATAATTATATTGATTTCTAGGGATGAGACATCCTGCAAATCATTTCTAGACTAAACTAATAGAACCTTAATCAAAACTACTCTAAAAATAAAATAAAAACTCTGATCATATATCTGATCATATAATAAATAAAGATTTGGATATTCGTAAAAAAAAATCTGCCTTTCAACCAGAACAGTCTTTTTGTTTGAATAATTTCTCTAAGTTAGAAGTTTAACTTATATTGAATAAGTGAAGATATTGAATAAGTGAATAAATTCTATTTGCTCAATAACTTATTCACCCATAATCCTTTTTTTCCTTTGTTTGTCCACTACTTCTTATGAATCTAAACAAAGGAGTTCCGATAGACCCGGAAAAGAAGGAAAGGAATAGTAATCTTTGATGAACAGGAAAAAAATAATTATTATTTTGATACAAGACGACACAAGAAAAAGGAATTTTCACCCGTTTTCTTGTGTCGTCTTGCGTTGAATAGAAGATTAGGAAGACTAGTAATCCTTCCTAAAAGTATTTGTTCCTTTCATTTTTATCATCCTTGCCTTGTATTCTCTTCTTTTGTATTTGTTTGTATGCCTATTGTTTATTACTAAAATGGAATACAAGTAATGAATTCCAGGCGTCCTGCAAAACAAAAAGAGTATAAACAAAGCAAGCAAAAGGATTTACAGAATTTTTTGATCATGCATAATTGTATCGATGGACAAAAAATCGGCACTTTTTACCAAATGTTAAGGAATCTCTGGACCTAAAAATTCATTTCGTACAATTGAACTTTTTCAAACTGTTTCTTTTTAAGAACCAAAAAAACTTGTGCCAAAATAACAGATGCGAAGAAGAACAAAAGGCCTTGGACGCGTAATGGATCTTGAAGCACTATTTCTGCATCTCCCTGACCAAACCCTCCTACATTGGGATTGCTTGTTAATGGTTGATCAAGCTTAATGGATTCACCCTCTGAAACAAGAAGTTCTGGTCCTGGAGGTATAATATCAACCACTTGACGTCCATCCGATGCATCAACTATGGTTATTTCATATCCTCCCTTTTCTTTACGTACTATTTTGCTTACTATACCTGCTGATGTAGCATTATAGACTGTATTGTTACTCTTGCTACCATCAGGATAAATCTGACCCCTTCCTCTGTTCCCACCCACATATATGGGATATTTTAAGAAGTGAACGTCTTTCTTTGTAGCAGGGTCGGGGGAAAGAATGGGAAAGACGATTTCACTATATTTCTGACCCGGAACAGGACCTATCACAAGAATATTTTTTTTATTGGGACGATAACTCTGAAAAGACAGATTTCCTATCTTTTCTTTCAACTCAGGAGAAATACGATCGGGGGGGGCTAATTCGAATCCCTCGGGTAAAATAAGAACAGCACCCACATTCAAACCCCCTTTTTTACCATTAGCAAGAACTTGTTTCAGTTGCATATCATAAGGAATTTGAACAACTGCTTCAAATACAGTATCAGGAAGCACAGCTTGCGGAACTTCAATATCCACGGGCTTATTAGCTAAATGGCAATTAGCACATACAATTCGTCCAGTTGCTTCTCGTGGGTTTTCATAACCCTGCTGCGCAAAAATGGGATATGCATTTGAAATGGATGCTCGAGTTATTACATATATCATGATCGATACAGAAATGGATCGAGTCATCTGTTCCTTTACCCAAGAAAAAGTATTTCTATTTTGCATGTCCAATCATGGATCTCGGAATTTCTACAATAAATTAGATAGGGAACTAGTAAAGTTCCCTATGCACGAGTCTGTCATTGTACTGGAATAGTTGTACTGTAATATAGGACGAATACCTTGAACTGGTATAAATAAAATATAAAGAATTAAGTAAGATTCAAAATGGTTTCTTTATAAAGGAAGAAAGATTCTGATTTATTTGATTGATATCAGGAGATCAAATGAGTTCTTCATTCATTCATTGAATGATAAATGACTACAAGCGAAGGAGATACACGATTTAAATAATGGAAAATCCAATATTTCACAATTGTATCTAGAATAACTGGAAAGGTGGAAACAAGACCAGATATAATTTGATCGTTATGAGCCAATCCAAAATCGTTGTAGAACGAACCAATTATTAGTTCCCAACCATGAGTCGAGTGAAATCCAATCCATAAATCAGTAACTAAAAGAATCGAAAAAGCTTTTATTGTGTCACTTAAGTTATAGAGGAATTCCTGAACCCAAGAATTAAGAATGACAAGTTCCTCATTACCCAAAATAAAATAACCACTTAGAATAGCGAAAGAGATTATATTTGTCGAGAAATGCAAAATGATATGGAGATGATATTCATTGTGTGTTTTGACCAATTGTATCGTTTCCTTGTGTATTCCTATACGAAGTTTTTGTATATGTGTCTCCGGGTACTCCTTTATCATTTCGTCCAACAGAAAGAGTTCTTCTAATTCTATGAATCTTTCTAGAACGTTTTTCTCTTGAATGATATTCAAGAGAGTTTTGGATTGCCCGGTATTCCACCAATTTGTAACCCAAAGTTCCAGACATTTATTAAATGGGAGAGAGACCCACCAGGGCAAAAATACTATAGATACAAGATATGGGAAAGAAGGCAATGCTTTCTTTTTTTTCATTTTTTATCTGTGAATTGAATCGTTAATGAACCTGCTTCATTCGTTGACTCTATATGATATTTCTCTGAAGCACGAGTTCTATAACAAGGTATTGAACCTATGGGTCTATTCATTCCAATTTTTGTGTCAAAATTGAGTTTAGTTCTTGGATCTAGAAGGAATATAGAAATGGGATAAGGGTTCGCCCTTTTCGGATAAAAATGCAAAATCAATATTATTCCTAGATATCTCAATTGGGCAAATTCGAATGGGCAAATTCGAAGCAATTTCATCTTCATTTGTTCCTTTCTATGAATACTCGAAAACCCACTTAAAATAACGAATCGGATTTAGAAACGAAAACCCCCCCCCAGTTAATTATTTCGAAATGTTTCACCGCCTAGCCACAACCAAGGAAAAAAGGTATCATCAAAATTTTGGGCCTAAAAAGATGAGATGAATTCCGTATTACGAAATAAATCTTGGATATATTTGATGAATCCTTACTTATTATATTAGCCTTAGATTAGTCTTTTTTCTAGTAGAAATTTTCTAGTAGAAAAGAATTGAGTTGGGATCCATACGCATACGAAATACTTTTGGTATACAAATGGTATACAAAAATTTCTTCTTTTCTTAATTTTCTTCTTTATTATAGTATAGTTTATTATAGTTATTCCATATACGCCCTCCTGCTTTTTTGGTTTATTCTATGGGAGTCGCCACGACAAAGGAAGGAGGAAATAGAATAATCTAACATGTTTTGTTCAAATGAACATTCCAAAAAGACTTCAATTGTATTAAAAAAGGAATTAGCAAGTTCCTTCCCCCATGCCGAGAAAACATTTATTCTTTATTGTGTTCAATTCATTTCAAAATACTTCAATTGGTACGCCCAAGAAATAGGCCAATTCGGCAGCTTTTTGTTCAATTTCTCGTGGAGTAAAATTCTCATCAGTACGAGTCAAGGGAATGGCCCCTTGACCTCTGATTTCCATATAAAGGACACGACGAGGATAAAGACCCTCTTTAACCTCAATTCTGATTGATTGGATATCTCTCATAAGGAAGCGAAGGAAGATGCGACGATTTATTCCAGGAAATCCCCAACGAAAAATGCACACAATTCCTTCTTTTCTATCGAATTGGTCATAACCACTACCTACATTCCACAAAATTGTGCACCACAAATAGGAGCTAACGAACAGACCTGCGATCCCATAAAAAGACATCACGATTCCTTGTGGAAAAAAAAGAATTTGCTGAGATGGAAATATGGATATCAGATTCCTACCAAGATAACTGGAAGTTCCAACCGCTAAGAATCCTAGTGAACCTAAAAAAAGGATACAGGCCCAGCAAAAATTACTTGTTTTTCGAGACCCCCTTATAAGTTCTATCCATATATGTTCTGATCGCCAATTCATACTATACTAGATCCAGTTGCATTCGATTGGAATTGAGAGAATAACCCAAATTTGACTTTACCTTTCTTGATCCCGAAGTAACTTTCATCAACTAGCACTATTCTGATGTGGAGTAATTGGTTAGATACATTGACTTTCTATTAAAAATATTTACTGATCCATTTTTAACCAGCTATATATATATACATGCATTTATGCAGATAGCATGTATCCACATACATAACAGTTCTTTCATTTGTGTGTGGAAAGAGCCACATATCATACCATATTGCACTAAAAAAATATCTGTATTATGATACAGTGTTGAAATAAATTGATAGGATTTGGTCCCATTGGATCTAGACAATCTTATTTTTTTGGACATGAAGAGATAAAGAAGCCATTGCAATTGCCGGAAATACTAGGCCCACTAAAGGCACAAAAATAGAGGGTAAGTTGAGATCTGTCATAGAATGGGTGCCTCGATTTAATATTTGTATCTATATATTTGTATCTATATATTTGTATCTATTAGAAAGATATCTTATGATATGATAAGTATATCTATTATAAGTAATATTAGGTAATATTGACTATTGTATTTTATATAATATTATACTACTAAGTATATATAAACAATTAAGTATATATAAATATATAATTTCTAAATAATATATTTATATTAAAATAGAAATTTAAAATATAAAAATAATATTAAATTTAAAGAAAAAAAAAGGATAGATAATAAGTGCAAAAATGTAGAACTAAATTAAGTGTACCTATTCATCTTTCTACACGAATATAAATAGGGTAATCTTCTTTTACAAATTTTTTTATTCTTCCTCTCCCATCCTTATGTTCTTTCTATCTTTCTTTCTAATCTAATAAGGAGTTTTCTTATGAAAATGAAGTTCATTATGAATTCGCGACTCTAAATAATAGGATCCAACAAACAGGGATTCATAGTAAAAATGCGATAGATGTAGAAATTTTTTTATTTCATTTCCATATTTGATATTTCTTTTTATTTTGATATTTTTTTTTTTCCAAAAATTAGAATTCCTCGGAAAGATAAATTCACTTTTTTATTTTATCCTGTTGATAGAGGTTCATAATACCTAATCATGAATAGGGGTAAGAAAAAAAATTATCCGAAACTTCTGACTCTTACTAGAAAGTGTAACTTATATCACCAAAGAACATTTTTCTTAGTTTTTTTTATTATGATGAACTAAATACTTGTTCGCTACAAACAAAATAACTGAATCTAGTGCTATACTTTAATTTTTGGAATTTTGATTCAAGGGAAAGAAACCATGGAGCTGAAATAACTCACTTAGAACACCTTTTAAAGGATTACGTGGTACGATTGGGTCAAATAAGCCTTTATGGAATAAATAGTCAGCCGCTTGTGAACCATCGGGTACTGTCCTATTCAATGTTTGTTCAATTACTCTTTTACCCGCAAATGCAATGTACGCATTAGGTTCAGCAATAATGATATCTCCCAACATACCAAAACTGGCTGTTACTCCACCGGTTGTAGGAGATGTAAGGACTGGTACATAGAATAACTTTTTAGTGGATTGGTAATCATATGAAGCAGAAGATATTTTAGCCATTTGCATCAAGCTCAAACTTCCTTCTTGCATGCGTGCTCCTCCAGAAGCACACACAATAATGACAGGTAGAGATCGATTAGTAGCATACTCAATCAAACGAGTGATTTTCTCACCTACTACAGATCCCATACTACCTCCCATGAACTTAAAATCCATAACCCCAATTGCTGCGGGAATACCGTTTAGTTGACCTATGCCTGTTTGAACAGCTTCAGTTAAACCTGTCTTTCTTTGATAAGAATCGATACGATCTTTATAAGGTTCCTCTTCTGAATGAAATTGAATGGGGTCCATAGAAACCATATCTTCATCCATAGGATCCCAAGTGCCCGAATCAATCGAAAGTTCGATTCTATCTGAACTACTCATTTTCAAATAATATCCACACTGTTCACAAATATTCATTTTTGACCTAAGAAGTTTTTTATAATTTAATCCATAACAATTTTCGCATTGAACCCATAAATGTCTGTATTTTTTATTTATATCGAAATCATTAGATCTTCCTCTTATATTGAAATCACTGCCATTATTACGAGTTCTTATACTAAAACTTCCACTTTCACTACCACTTACATTTTCAGTACAAATGAAACTATAAATGTAACTGTCACTGTAATTGTCAGTACCACCTGAAATGGAACTATTAATACTGACTTCAAAACGAAGATAACTATTAATGCAACTATTAATGTGATTAGTCCAACTAGATTGAGTATCATACATGTAATGATAATAGTAGTGATTGTTTCTCTTAGACCCCCTATTCAAAAAACTAGAAAAAAAACCTTCTAATTCACTCAGAAAAGAACTATCATTGTCAATCTCAAAACTATGATTTTCAATATCAAAATATACGGAATAACTGTCACCATTACTATCCCTAACTAAAAAAGTGTCATCAGAGATCAAACTCCAAATATCCCTGATACCAAATAAATAATCAACATTACTGAAACTATAACTAACACTATCACTCCAATTTTTCTCCATATCATTTAGAAGGGGTTCATCACTTCCACTGGTATGGCCAATAGCATCAAGACTTTCCATTGATTTATTTAAACCATACTTATGTTCTAACTTTAACTTCTCATTAGACAACATCGAATTGAACCACCATTTTTCCATAGAATCTTCCTGCCCCCTATTTGATGAAAATACAATAGATGAATAGTCATTCGATGAATAATTATTTTACTATTTTATTTCCTATCAGAATTAAGCATATGAGGATTAGGAT